TCTTAATTTCCTGGCGGGGATATTGGCAGGAATTAATTGAAACTTTAGCATGGGCTCATGAACGCACACCTTTGGCCAATTTGATTCGTTGGAGAGATAAGCCAGTGGCTCTTTCCATCGTGCAAGCAAGATTGGTTGGATTAGCACATTTTTCTGTAGGTTATATATTCACTTATGCAGCTTTCTTGATTGCCTCTACATCAGGAAAATTTGGTTAATTTAGTTCTTTTTTTTACTGTGTCAGCAACAATCTCATTTCTTTCGATGAAGAGGGGGTCCCCCTTCTTTTATTTTTACATCTAGGATCCGAACTGTATTATTGATAATAATAGGAACTGAACATTATGGCAAGAAAATGTTTGATTCAGAGGGAGAAGAAACGACAGAAATTGGAACAGAAATATCATTTGATTCGTCGATCCTTAAAAAAAGAAATAAGCAAGGTTTCGTCGTTGAGTGAAAAATGGGAAATTCATGGAAAATTGCAATCCTTACCACGTAATAGTGCATCTATACGTCTTCATCGACGTTGTTTTTTGACTGGAAGACCTAGAGCTAACTATCGAGACTTTGGACTATCCGGACACGTACTTCGAGAAATAGTTCATGCGTGTTTGTTACCCGGCGCAACAAGATCCAGTTGGTAAGGATAAAAATCTCGTTTCTGGTTTGTACGGATCTCTATGATCATAGATCATAGAGGGGCCCTCTTTACCATTTTGTATAAATAGACTATTCTATTTGTATAGATATGGTAGAGGGCATATCCAATCTTTCTTGACCCGTTAGTTCTTAGTTCTTTAGCGCGGAGTAGAGCAGTTTGGTAGCTCGCAAGGCTCATAACCTTGAGGTCACGGGTTCAAATCCTGTCTCCGCAACATTTTTTTTGTCACAAAAAATAAAAAGGTTTTTTTTTTTTAGGTCTTGTGTTATTCTGTTAACTAGTAATTAATTACTATTTTTGTTTTTGGATGAGAGGGAAACAAGAACAAAAGGAAAGATAAAATTACTAGAAAAAAAATATAAATAGAAGTGCTATAGTGACTACTATAATATCATTATAGTAAGTATCATAATAGTATCATAATAGACTATACTGAATTTTTCATTTTTTTTTTTTTTATTATTCTAATTTATAGTACATTACTTCATCATGGGCGGATAGCGGGAATCGAACCCGCATCTTCTCCTTGGCAAAGAGAAATTTTACCATTCGACCATATCCGCATTTTTGCATTTCTGAAACGTATGCATATGTCCACACATATATGACATATATGATATATCATATATGCGTCTGGATCATATTTGCGCGGGGACATAGATAAATACTAGTAAAGTAAGATTCCAATTAAGATAAGATTCTTATTGTCTCCAAATAGCTAATAAATAACTAATAACAAATTTCATAGAATTTTTTTGACTCAGATTGAATTTACATGTGTCTCACAATCCAAAATTTGGAGAAAGAATGGCATTTTGGGGTCGAGAAAATGCCAAAGAAGTTCAAGAGATGAGAGAATTAAGGATAGCTACCAGAAAGACTAATCCAATCCATAATGATGTACCGGAAAATACAACATTTTTGTTACTTGACCAACCATCAGAAGAAGCAAATACAACGGGTACACTAATAAGTAAGATTGATGAAGTCACAATTAATGCAAAAACAGCTAATTGGAAAGTAATAGTCATATTTTTAATCCTCCAAGTTACCAACAAATGAACTATACCATTTGATCCCCCGCTTCGTTAAAACTGGAATAAAATGCATCGCGGAGGTATTTTACCATGAATTAATCAATTGATTTTTTAGAGCTTATTACCACTTTATTTTATTCGGACATGGAGTCGACGGGAGTTTCGTAATTACTTCACAAACGGATATAATATACTATATCATGCATATATATTATATATATATAGTATATAGGTAGATATATCGAAACATAGATTCAATCCGGGAGGTTTCTACATACAGGTAGTTAGTGTATCATCTCATATGGTCATGTTCTATTCGTAAGAATAAAATGGAGATTACCTCTGGGAGAGGTGGCTGAGTGGTTGATAGCTCCGGTCTTGAAAACCGGTATAGTTTTGATACTATCGAGGGTTCGAATCCCTCTCTCTCCTTTTTCTTTATTGTGGAATTCCATTTTTTATTTATTCGTTTGGATTGACTTGTTATATTTCATAAAATAAAGAAGCATGGCTCGGCTAGGTGGGATAGCCGAGCCAGAACAGAAAAAAACAATAGAGATAAAGAAAAAAATCTTAACTAAGTGGGGTCATAAAAAGAACAGGTTCCAAATCGCGATCGATTCCTTTTTCAAATCCTGCTGCAGCTGCACGGGCCCTTCCCGCATGCCACAAATGACCCACAAATAGAAAAAATCCTAGAACAAAATGAGAGGTAGCTAACCAACTTCTAGGAGAGACATAATTAACTGCATTTATCTCGGTAGCTACGCCACCTACAGAATTTAAAGAACCTAAAGGA